GATAGAGGGACTTGAACCCTCACGATTTCTAAAGTCGACGGATTTTCCTCTTACTATAAATTTCATTGTTGTCGGTATTGACATGTAGAATGGGACTCTCTCTTTATTCTCGTCCGATTAATCATTTTTTTTTTTCAAATGATTTGATCACTGAATATTCGACTCTTACTTCAATTTATTTATTATAATAATATTAATTATTATGGATTTGGGTCGTGATTAATCGTTTGATATGTCAGTATATATACGTGCGTATTAGGTATATAGGGTTATCCTTTCTGTAATTTAGATAGAAAGAAGAATTCCAGCTACCAACGCAATGCAATCAACTCCATTTGTTAGAACAGCTTCCATTGAGTCTCTGCACCTATCCTTTTTTCTCAAAACAAGGATTTGGCTCAGGATTGCCCATTTTTTATTCCAGGGTTTCTCTGAGTTTGGAAGTTACCACTTAGTAGGTTTCCATACCAAGGCTCAATGCAATCAAGTCCGTAGCGTCTACCAATTTCGCCATATCCCCTTTTGATTTGAGATCGGAATCCTATTGGGATCCCTTCTACTTATTATTATTTTATTATTATAATTTATATAATTTATTTTTATTAATATTAATTTTAATATTATTATATTATATATATAAATTGAATATTAAATATATAACATATAAATTATAAATAAATATTATATATATAAATAAATATTATATATTATAAATAAATATAATATATAAAATATAATATATAAAATATATAAACAAAAAAAAAATGAAATAAAATATAAAATGAATAAGAATATAATAATATAATGAAATAATATTATAATATAATGAAATAATATTTCATTTAATCATTTAAATATTAAAATAATAAATTAATTAAATTATTAATTAAATTAAATAATAATAATAAATTTAATATTAGTAGAAAATAGGATGTTATGTTATGGCTTTATAAAATATATGGAATATAATGGAATGTATGAAATATAATATATAAGATAATATAAGATACAAAGAATATATAATTATAATACGCATGAGATTGAGATAAGAAAGAAGAAAAAAAAAAATAAAGAAATTGCTAAAATAAAGAAATTGCTAATAGTGAGGATCCTCACTATTTCCAGAATTCCTATGCATTATTTTTCTTTTCTGTTTCTGTTATATGAGCCCGCTTAGCTCAGAGGTTAGAGCATCGCATTTGTAATGTGATGGTCATCGGTTCGACTCCGATAGCTGGCTTTTCCCTATTTATTATTTTCTTTTTCCACGATTGATGATCTCCCCTCGAGATCAGGGAATATTGAAAAGACTCCTCTCTTTTTCTCCAAATGTCGAGTTGCTCATCTGTTATATTATATTATGCCGCGGTAACTTCCAACTATGAATAAAAAATTGGAGTAATTAGACCTCTACAGAACAAATCATAAAACGTAGCCTTAACCTTCTAATTACTTCTAATTACTTTACTTCTAATTACTAATTATAATATCTATATATTACTAATATCTATATATTACTTACTAATATCTATATATTACTAATTAATCTATATATTACTAATCTATATATTACTAATTAATATATTACTAATTATATAATCTAATATAATAATATAATTATATAATCTAATAATATAATATATATATAATATATATACTAAATTATATAACATATATACTAATTTAATATATAAATATAATATATATAAATTATAATATATATAATATATATAAATAAAACATATACAATATACAATAAAATCTGAACATATACAATATACAATAAAATCTGTATATTGATACAGTCCATTTAATTCTTGTTTTGTTTGTAGTGCTTCTGTAGATTTTTCTTTGCTTTGTTTATGCGTTAGTTCAGTCTTAATTTAGATTTTTTCTGCAAATTTCAATTCAATAATAAAATAAAGGAGTTTTTATGTCTCGTTACCGAGGACCTCGTTTCAAAAAAATACGCCGTCTGGGGGCTTTACCAGGACTGACTAGTAAAAGACCTAGATCCGGAAGTGATCTTAAAAACAAATTGCGCTTTGGTAAAAGATCACAATATCGTATTCGTCTAGAAGAAAAACAGAAATTGCGTTTTCATTATGGTCTGACAGAGCGACAATTACTTAGATATGTGCATATCGCTGGAAAAGCCAAAGGACCGACGGGTCAGGTTTTACTACAACTACTTGAGATGCGTTTGGATAATATCCTTTTTCGATTGGGCATGGCTTCGACCATTCCTGGAGCCAGGCAATTAGTTAACCATAGACATATTTTAGTTAATGGTCGTATAGTAGATATACCAAGTTATCGTTGCAAACCCCGGGATATTATTGCTACAAAGGATAAGCAAAGATCAAAAGCTCTGATTCAAAATAATATTGCTTTATCCTCTCACGAGGAGGTGCCAAAACATTTGACTATTGACTCATTCCATAATAAAGGAATGGTAAATCAAATAATAGATAGTAAATGGATCGGTTTGAAAATAAATGAGCTCTTAGTCGTAGAATATTATTCTCGTCAGACTTGACCTAACAAAAATAACAAGGAAAGGTTCGGATAATTTTGCTCGCTTTTTGCCGATATCAATATAAATATAATATATCTAATATAAATATAATATATCTAATATAAATCTAATATAAATCTAAGCTTAAGCTAAGGGCTTTTTTTTTCCAGATTTTTCCAATTTATGTATCACAACAATCGGCAGTAAAATTCTCATTCCTTTTTCGCACTTTTCGGTATTTTTTTACATACCACAGTAATTAGGAATAGAAAATCAAATAAGGGTCTTATATTATAGAACTTATATTATAGATTATATTATAGAATGGAAATAATGGTATAAATTGTTACTTGATACATTGTGTTAAGTAACCTTGGTGAATTAGATGAAGGTACAGAAACGGAAAGAGAGGGATTCGAACCCTCGGTAAACAAAAGCCTACATAGCAGTTCCAATGCTACGCCTTGAACCACTCGGCCATCTTTCCTACATAACATAATATTATTATTGACCATAAACCGAGTGAATAGCGAGTAATTCATATTATTGCAGTACAGGTACAATCAATCTATTCTAATGGAAATGTAAAACTTTTCCTAAAATCTTCAAATAAAATAAAAATATTTAATATTTCTTTTACTTCTATTCTAGGTATAGGTAATAAAAGAATAAAAAACTCTTTTTCTTGTTAGGGAGATATCCATTAATGTTTGTTAAGACGACGATCTTTCCTTTTTTTTTTTTTATTTATATTATACCGGATAAGACCAATAACTTAACTTAGAATAAATCAACTGAAAAGAATCTATATTTTAGACTAGGGTTACATTTAGACTATGGTTCTATAGGAATAAAAAATGCTTTTCCGATCCCAGATTTCTCAACGGCAACTCCTCTAATTACTTACCCCATAGATCTATTTATTACAAATGGATAAATTGTTCCATAGATTTTTCTATTTTGACTGTATAGTGTATACACGTTATACAAACAAAAAATGATGGTGACTTTTTTTTTATAGAATAATTATTCTATTCTTTTTTTCCTCTTTGAATCATGATCAAATTAAAACTTCTCGAGTTCTCAGAATTTGTAGATAGTGTAGGAACATAAAGTCCTTGATTCTTAAACTTAGTTAAATGAAATTAGTAATAGTTCCGTTCATTGGGATACTACAAAATTTGGATGAAATACAATCATATTCAAATATTTTCTATCTCTCCCTGCCAAAAGGACACAATTTGAGTGGAAAGTCTATATTTTTTTAGAATTAGTCTCTTTTTATGTTATTTTGTACTGTACAATTCCTTTGTTTGTGAGATCATTTTCCCCGAGGGGAAATGAGAAGAATTATAGAATGGGTTGCTAATTATGCCTGGATCTCGGATAAATGGAAATTTTATTGATAAGACCTCTTCAATTGTAGCCAATATCTTATTACGAATAATTCCTACAACTTCAGGAGAAAAAGAGGCATTTACCTATTACAGAGATGGTGCGATTTGATTCTTTTTTTTTTTTTTCTTTTTTTTAGCTATCGGTCTTACGAGAAAGAGACATGTTTCGGGTTGAGGATAGAAAGAAAAAAAAAAATTATATGGAAATAAACCTACGCTTGGTGAAGGTGAAGTTTGGAGATAGAACAATGCCTTCTGTCGTGTATCCTCGATTGATACGGCCTCAGATGCTTCAATCGTCAATTTTAGTATTGAGCGAAAGGTTACACCTATCGGTTGGGTTCTATCTATATTGCAGGTTAATCCTAGTCAACTTTAACTAGTACAAATAAGTGGCATAGGGGAATAGGTGGCATAGGGGAATAGGTGGCATAGGGGAAGAAGCACTACACCTAGGAATCAACAACGCGAAAACTTTGTTAAAAATGACTCCCTTTACTTATTTGTATCGGGACTAAGAAGAATGGTTGGGACAACAAACATCCATCTCGTTTGTATTTTGGATACCCGTATAACCATCGAAGATTGTTGAAGTGACTAATTCCTGGAAATAGGGGCGCTAGGGACAAAGAAATTGTTGGAGTTACCATTTCTATTATATGATTGATGTTAAGAAAAAAACCTCTTGCAGGAAGGATAGCTAGAGATTTCTTGTAAAAATACCAGCTCCTATCAGTTCATAAAAGGATATTTTTTTTTTTTGATCCCACGGATTATTCCTTTTAATACTATGCACAGAAAGGAGGAGCCGTATGAGATGAAAGAAAATCTCACGTACGGTTCTGGAACGGGGATTCTTTGAATAGAATGACGACCGTAACGGATGTCAGCTCAATCTGAAGGAAATTATGCGGAAGCTTTACAAAATTATTATGAAGCTACGCGATCAGAAATTGATCCCTATGATCGAAGTTATATACTCTACAACATAGGCCTTATACACACAAGTAATGGAGAGCATACGAAGGCTTTGGAATATTATTTTCGAGCACTAGAGCGGAATCCATTCTTACCACAAGCTTTTA